CCAATCACTTCCCGAAAGGATCTTATACTTTGTATTATTAATATAATCTAGTTTCTTTATATATATATAATAGATTGAATTTATCTAATTCATTTCTATATAGAATAGAGTGGCGATTAAAATGAATGATTTACTGAGTATAAATCATGAATCAAAAATGGAAAATCATAAAAGATGGAAAAAGCTTTGGTTTGGCATCTAGTCATATCATTTCATTATATTGACAATTTCAAAAAACTGTTCATACTATGATCATAGTATGATCGCGGTCAGGCAAATATGCCCCCATCGTCTAGCGGTTCAGGACATCTCTCTTTCAAGGAGGCAGCGGGGATTCGACTTCCCCTGGGGGTAGGGTACTACGAAAGGAAGTTGATCATGGATTATCAATAAACCTAGAATTGATTCTTCCTGGGTCGATGCCCGAGCGGTTAATGGGGACGGACTGTAAATTCGTTGGCAATATGTCTACGCTGGTTCAAATCCAGCTCGGCCCAATAATTCGCTGATCCGCCATAACAAAAAATGCCCATTTTTTTTTTTATTTTGTTTTCCAGAAAAGCCAAACAAAAAAAGTAGGGAAGAATAAGAATAAAAAAAGTCCAATTTTCTGATATATCCATCCCTACCGCTATTTGTTTTTTATTTGTTCTATTTATTTGTTCCCATAAATTCTGAACTTGATAACGATGTAGATTCATATCAGGATCATTAAGTATAAAGTTTAATGAAAAGAAAGAGTAAAGTAAACAAAAAGGACTCTTTTTTCATTTTAAAATTGATTATCGATCGATTTATTTGGCAATAACCAAAGGATTCCTAGTAACTAGGAATCCGCGCCGCTCTCACCTCTCACTAAAGTGCATACCCGTATGGATATCAATATATCACTCGCGCCTTTGTTTGTTACAACACGGCGATTCGAATCTAAAATCTAAATAGAAAATGGCTTGAATGAAATCATAAGAATATCTATGCTGTACACTTTTCTTTATTTCCCTGGGATTGTAGTTCAATTGGTCAGAGCACCGCCCTGTCAAGGCGGAAGCTGCGGGTTCGAGCCCCGTCAGTCCCGACGGATGCAATAAAAAAATACATCAATTGATCCCTCCATTTTCTGTGAAAGGGGATACAAATGACAGAATTTCATTCCCAACGATATCCTTTTTTTTTATTTATTTTTTCCTTTCTATTTTTTGTTGGGGTTTACTTGTAAACTATTTGTAAACGGTGAAAGTGGAAAAGCAGTCAGATGATACATCATCAGATGATTGTACAAGGAAGCTGGTAGATTATCGAAAAGAAAGAGTGGAAAAGAATATATAAATAAAGGAAAGGAATTCTTTTGATTGGACCAGGAATCACATTTTGTATTCGGTGTGGATAAAAGATCTTCCTATGTTATACTATTCAATTCTCGACGGTGAATCGATTTGATAGCTTAGATATTGTTATTCATGATATTGATCCGATTCGATGTCATTGAAATGTAAGTCATCGCATTGAATTTACAAGCGACAAATTTATCATCTCTATGGGATTAAATCCCGAGTTATTGCGAAGTAAAAAAAAACAATGAAATTATGGAAGTAAATATTCTCGCATTTATTGCTACAGCGCTGTTCATTCTAGTTCCTACCGCTTTTTTACTTATAATATACGTAAAAACTGTCAGTCAAAGTGATTAATTTGAATGAAACTTGACTTTTTATCAAGGATTTAAGAAAAAAAGGATTCCAATTTCACGTCTTAAATAAAATGAATGGACTAGACTCGGCAGTATCCTATAAAACTCGATAGTATGGTAGAAAAATATATATATGAATCTTTCTACCATACTATCTATATCTATTATTGTAATGTATAAAGATACAAGCTTAATATAGATGAATCTACAATATGTATCTTCATCCATGTCGATATCAATTAAATATATGTAATGTACATAGTATCTCAATTTTATTTCTTCGCTTGATCTATTTTATTTGTGTTGATTTCAATCAATCTGAAATAATTGAAAGGCAAGTCTTACGATTTTCTAATTCTTTCATTTCATGGATTTGATTCTTTTGATGGATACCGAGATTCATATTGAAAATAATCAGAAATGAAGGAAAAATGTAATGGAATAGGCATATATTAATTTAATAAAAAAAAAAACGAAAACCAAGTAATCTTTTTTTTTAACATTTCAAAGAAGTAATTCATTGAGCAGTTGACAGATGATCCAAAGAGTTCAGTTCTATGGTAACTTTTCTTTGTATTTCGTTTCGAAAAAGGGGTATACCCTACCGATTTAAAATTGAACTTCTTTTCTTTTGATCCATGATATGAAATGAGTCAATAAAGCATGGCATAAATGAAATTCCTAAAATAATAAATAAAACAGGGGGTAAGTGTGCAATATGTGACTCCACTGAGGCAAGATCTTATTAAATAAAAAAACTACTTTTTTTCTCTTTGAACAGTTTTTTTCTCTTTGAACAGTAAAGAGGGAAGGAAATAAAAACAAGTTTACTTTCGAAATACGAACATGGGAATTATTGAAATGTTTGTTTGATTTTGATTGAAAGGGTATTATTCATCTATATTATTCATAGAATACATTACTTCACTAGAATCCAAGAATTTCGAAATGAAGACTAATAAAATAGTTAAAAAAAAAGGCTTTGCAAAACGATCTTGAAAACAATTGATACGGTTTGATTCCTCAACCCAATTAGGAGTACCCCTAGAGTCCACTTCTTCCCCATACTACGAGGGAAAGGGAAAATGTAAAGACTACCATTAAAGCAGCCCAAGCAAGACTTACTATATCCATGTGTATTATGTCCCCTATCTCTATGAATCTGAATATGAAACAAATATGAAGGAATTTTTCCATTATTGTTCACTAATAATAGTGGAATTACCGGCGCATCGTCAAAAAGAAAAGGGAATTCTGACACACCACCGTTGATGAAACACTTCAATAAATCCGCTTATAACTTATAACAAGTTATTATATGATTTCTAGTAAAATCGAGAACCATTAAGCACAAGCAAAATACGCAGTAACACTTTTGGAAGTATCAAAAGAATGTTACTCACATGTAGCAATAATAAGACTTATTCTTTCTTTTGGTGTCCCGCAAAAAGTAAAAGCCAATTATCCATCCAATCTAATATTAATTGGATGCCTGAACACTCAGAGACTTTCATCAGTCTGTATCCAAATTCCAACCCTTCTACAACCATTCATTAGTTAATTAGACACTCCCATTATGCAATCTAATTCAAGACTCCGCTAGTAGCCCCTCCATTAGTAGGGGAGGGGCTACCATATCAAGATTTACTGATTCCCTTCCACTACTCTAGTTTTTCCTTGAATCCTAGACTACAACACTTTAGAAAACAAAACCTCCGGAAGTTTATAATCAAGAAAGTCTCAAGAGTCCTTTTCTTACACTTGTTTTTGCTGGCGAAAATTTGTCGAGTTATATCAGCAAAAGCAAAACAGAATATAGGATTTCGAGTTTTTTGTTGATCAGGCGACACCCGGATTTGAACTGGGGAATAAGGGATTTGCAGTCCCCCGCCTTACCGCTCGGCCATGTCGCCAAAAGGCTACAAACAAAAAAATGAGAGTATGCCCTTTTTATTTTTAGATTGGATCCATACCTTCAATTGGTTATAGTATCTCAAGACACACAATATCTAAAAACTTTCCTTTTCTTTTTTCTTTTCTATTGAAAAAGAAAATGTGGATTCTCAGTTACAAAAGTCAAAATTCAGAACAAATAAATTGGAACCATTAACTATTAACTATTGGCTGCAAATTTATGGACGATTCTTCTTCACTTGTCTTTTTATAATGGTATAATAAAATCAAAATGGATACATAACTAATCAGTATTGATTTTTTTTTTTCAATATCAATAAAAAAAACTTTCTTAATTTCAATTATATTATAATATAATAATATAACAGCAATTCTATGTAAACCCCAGAACCTAAGTTGTTACACAGCTATAGTTATCTAATGAGGTATTTTATCTATCTAGATATGATGTCCATAGGGAATCAGCAAGAAATTATCGTGTTTCAATTTTTCATTGAATAGATTCAAATTTAAGAAAAAATAGAATTTTTGATAGAGCACGCCATGTGTTGTCTCCACTAGAGCGCTATAATGGAATAAAAAGAAAAGAGGAAAGACATAGATAAATAGAAATGCTATATCTGCACATGTTTAATAAATACAAGCCCTCTTTTCGTACGCACTTCAATCATATTTTAAATATTCTACTAAAAAACTAAAAAGTGGGTAAAAACATCTCTCTTCTATGCGAATCATTTTTTGAACAATGGAATCCATGAAAAAATTAAGTGCTAGAAAAATCAACTCTCTCCCTATATATATTTTATGATTATTTTGTCTTTATCTCAACGAACGGATCAAATCAGGAATTCATTTCATTTTTCTGGTATTCAATCGGATTGGAATATGTAATATCATAATAATGGTAGAAATTGAATTATTATTTTTTTTTATATTCTATACAAAACCCCATAAGGCTAAATGGCATTTATCAATCATTTTCTGTATCTGTTTGTTATAAATATAAATTCAAATTTGAGTATAATTTTTCTTCTTCCGTTCATACGCATTTCAGATTTCATACATTCCATATATATTATATGGTATATGGAGTTAGATAAAATTTCATGTGATTCAGTAAACAGAATAGAAATTCAATTCCATCATTATTAGATCGATTCATATGATTCGATGAAGAATGAGAAAAGAATGGGATTTTTTTGATAAATGGGAAATTCAAAATGCTCGGGGATGAAAATGGGGAAATGTCTACAATACCTGGGTTGAATCAGATACAATTTGAAGGATTTTGTGGGTTCATGGATCGGGGTTTAACAGAAGAACTTTATAAGTTTCCAAAAATTGAAGATACAGATCAAGAAATTGAATTTCAATTATTTGTGGAAACATATCAATTGGT